TATGTGTGTTGTAATTATAAAAACTCTCTCGATTCTTATTTACTTGGAATGGTGATCCATAAATATATGGGTCCCTCTTATTTTCATAATTAATAGATCTATAAGATAAAAGATTATATCTATAGTATTTTTGAAAATTCTCATTTTGATTTGGTAATGAATATACTTCGTAATCGTTTTGTTTTTTGTAATGAATTAATAGGTCTTTTTCATATGAATTCTCTTTGTTTAAATCTTGATTTTGAATTGTACGACATTTATTGATTCTATTTTTCCATTTTGCTGCTATTAATCTAGACCATCTAATCTGAGATAAATGGTATTGATAATGACCTCTTAACCAGTTTTTCCATTGATTTATTCCAGAATTCCGAAGTTTCTTATGTCTTAATTCATAATGAATTATTCCTTGTTTTCCAAAATAATCTTTTATTGAAGTCTTAAGAAAAAAAGACGTTCCGTGATATTGAAGAATAGATCTTAACTTATACAAGTTAAGAACTTGTGTTTGTGATATTTTGTAAAATACATATGCTTGTGACAAGGAGGATAAGTCAAAAAAATTCTGTGAATTCTTATTACTAATATTATAAAGTGACTTTTTTATAGTCGAAATAAAATTCATTTTATTTTGATTTGTTTTATTAATTCTTTTTTTATTTTTTTTATTATTGTAAATGGATTTATCAATCATTTTTTTTGTTGATTCAACAAAAAGTTGTATATTAATTCTGGGAATATTAATAATAGATAGAAGGATATCTGCGTATATCCTTTCAGTGAAAAATTTTATAAAATAATGTAATTTACGGATTAATCGAGTATTTCTTCTTTTTAATATTTGCCAATTTGGTGATTCGAATCTTTTAGCATTATAACTTGTTTTATTAGGACTATCATTTATTTCTGGAGTCACTTTTTTTTTATTTTTTGTAATTCTTTTTATTTGATTTCTGATTGTGCTTGTTCTATCAGTCAGATCTTTCATTTTTTTTTCTGTCAGTAAAAAATTTGTCCAATATGTAGATTGAATTCGACTAAAGGATTTATGAATTATATGATTGCGGGTTATAGAATCTTTTTCTTTTTTTTTTTTAGTTTCGCTTGATTTATATATTTCTCTCAATCTAAATAATAGAATTGGATTTACTTTTGAGAGTTCTTTTTTTATTTTTTTTAAAAACGGAATGCCCTTGATAATCCATTTTTTTGTTTTTTTTGAGATATTTAGAAATTTTGTTCTTTCTTTTAAAACTTTTAGAAATATAAAATACTTTTTTTTCAATTTTCCAATTTTTTTTTCGAGTTTCTTAAAAATGGGTTCAAAAAAGGAAGGCCGTTTTTGGGGAGAACCAAAAGGAAGTTCAGCTTCCATTCCCCAAACCGTTAAAAAAAAAAAATCATCTTTTTGTCCTTTCTTTTTGATTCGATCTATATGAGAGGACCGTGGCTTAGATCTGTGCCAGGGTTTCAGACAGAAAGGAAATAGCATCTTTATTTGAATACCGTCTATTAACCAATTTTTCGGAAATTCTGTTTCTGATAATTGAACACCATTATAGGTGCATTTAACATGCATTTCTTTATTCCATTCATTTAAATCCTCAGACCACTCAGGAAATTGTAATAATAGCATACGGCCAATATTTTTAGCTATTATCAATGACGGTAATATAATATATTTTCTAAGAATCGATTGAGTTATTAACATGGAACCTCTTATTACTTGAGCAAATGGAATGGTATCCCAGGCTTCTGCTACTTCTATCCGCGCTTTCTCTTTTCTTTTGTTCTCTTCTTTTTTGTCCTTTTCCTTTTTTTCCCTTTCTTTTATTTCTTCTTCTGTATAATCTGAAATTTTGAATTCTGCTCCCTTTCCTATACAATTTCTAAAAATGAGTTTTATCAGTTCGGAGATATCAAAAAAAAAAGGGTGTGATTTGTCTATTCTGTCCAAAAAAAGCGGAGAATGTGCATTTGCTTGAAAAAGTTCCCAAATAACTGTTTTACATCTTTGGGCTCGCATTGAACCTTTGATTATGTCTCGACGAAAATCAGATTGTTGCGAATATCGTATCAAAGCTACTTCGTCTCTTTTATTAGAATTATTAGTATCCTTATTATTAGGATCGGTATTTCCCCGGTTATCAGTAAAAATCACTACACGTTTGGCTTTTCTTGAACGAATCTGATAATCTATTGGTACTTCTTCTTCACTTTCTCCTTCCTGTTGTTCTAATTCGTTGATTAATTTGTATGACCATCGAGGGATTTTTTTACTGATTTCTTTTATTCCAATAGATTTTTTTTTTTTTTTTTGATCATTAAGATCACTTCTAATTGCATTGAATAAAAATTTTGTTTTATTTTCGGAATCCATTCTTCCTTGTTCTGAAAATAAAGAAGATCCTTTCAAATTCAAATTTGATTTAAGTTCACTGATTAAAGTCAAGAAATAACTCATTTTTGTTGATAATGGGTTGTTATCAAATATATCTGT